GCCAATCGATTGGGGAACCGGGGACTCAACTAACATTAAGAACTTTTCATACGGGTGGAGTATTCACAGGCGGTACTGCCGAACATGTACGAGCTCCTTCAAATGGAAAAATAAAGTTCAATGAGTATTTGGTTCATCCCACACGTACTCGTCATGGGCATCCTGCTTTTCTATGTTCTATAGACTTGTATGTAACTATTGAGAGTCGGGATATTCTACATAGTGTGAATATTCCACCAAAAAGTTTGATTTTAGTTCAAAATGATCAATATGTAGAATCTGAACAAGTGATTGCTGAGATTCGTGCCGGAACGTCTACTTTTCATTTTAAAGAGAGGGTTCGAAAACATATTTATTCTGAATCAGAGGGAGAAATGCACTGGAGTACCGATGTCTACCATGCACCTGAATATACATATAGTAATGTTCATCTATTACCAAAAACAAGTCATTTATGGATATTAGCCGGGAGTCCGTGCAGATCTAGTATAGTGTCTTTTTCGCTCCACAAGGATCAAGATCAAATGAATGTTCATTCTTTTTTTGTCGACGAAAGATATATCTCTGACCGATTAATCACTAATGATCGAGTAAGACATAAATTGTTGGATCCTTCTGGTAAAAAAGATAGGGAAATTCTTGACTATTCAAGACTTGATCGAATCATATCCAATGGGTATTGGAATTTCATATATCCTTCGATTCTCCAAGAGAATTCTGATTTCTTGGCGAAAAAGCGAAGAAATAGATTTCTCATCGCATTACAATATGATCAAGAACGAGAGAAAGAACTAATACCCTCTTTTGGTATTTCGATTGAAATACCCATAAATGGTATTTTACGTAGAAATAGTATTCTTGCTTATTTTGATGATCCACGATACAGAAGAAAGAGTTCGGGAATTACTAAATATGGGATCGTAGAGGTGGATTCAATCGTAAAAAAAGAAGATTTGATTGAGTATCGAGGAGCAAAAGAATTTAGTCCGAAATACCAAATGAAAGTGGATCGGTTTTTTTTTATTCCCGAAGAGGTGCATATCTTACCCGGATCTTCGCCCATAATGGTCCGGAACAATAGTATTATTGGAGTAGATACACAACTCGCTTTAAATACAAATACAAGAAGCCGAGTAGGTGGATTAGTCCGAGTGGAGAGAAAAAAAAAAAGTATTGAACTGAAAATATTTTCTGGAGATATTCATTTTCCCGGGGAGACAGATAAGATATCCAAACACAGCGGCATTTTGATACCCCCGGGAACGGAAAAAAAAAATTCTAAGGAATCAAAAAAAAAATTGAAAAATTGGATCTATGTCCAACGGATCACACCCACCAAAAAAAAGTATTTTGTTTTGGTTCGACCCGTAGTCACATATGAAATAGCTGATGGGATAAATTTAGCAAAACTTTTCCCTCAAGATCTCTTGCAGGAAAAAGATAATGTCGAACTTAAAGTTGTCAATTATATCCTTTATGGAAATGGAAAGTCAATTCGCGGAATTTCTCACACAAGTATCCAATTAGTTCGGACTTGTTTAGTATTGAATTGGGACCAAGAAAAAAAAGGTTCTATAGAAGAGGTTCGTGCTTCCTTTGTTGAGGTAAGGGCAAATGATCTGATTCGAGATTTCATAAGAATTGAGTTAGTCAAGTCTACTATTTCATATGCCGGAAAAAGGTATGATACGGCGGGTTCAGGATTGATTCCCGATAATGGATTAGATCGTACCAATATCAATCCTTTTTATTCCAAAGCGAAGATTCTATTAGTTACCCAGCATCAAGGAACTATTGGTACGTTGTTGAATCGAAATAAGGAAGGCCAATCCTTGATAATTTTGTCATCATTCAATTGTTCTCGAGTTGGCCCATGTCCATTCAACAGTTCAAAATATAACAATGTGGCAAAAGAATCGAATCCCATAACTCCAATTAGGGATTTGTTGGGTCCCTTAGGTACTATTGTACCTAAAATAGTGAACTTTTATTCATCTTACCATTTAATAACTCATAATCAGATCTTGTTAAACAAATATTGGATACTTGATAATTTTAAACAGACTTCCCAAGTACTTGAAGTACTTAAATACTGTTTAATAGATGAAAATAGGGGGATTTATAATCCCGGCCCGCGCAATAACATCATTTTGAATCCATTCCATTTGAATTGGTGCTTTCTACATCACAATTATTGTGAAGAGACATCCACAATAATTAGCATTGGACAATTTATTTGTGAAAATATATGTCTGGTTAAATATGGACCACACATAAAAAAATCCGGTCAAATTTTAATTGTTCACGTTGACTCCTTAGTTATAAGATCAGCTAAGCCCTATTTGGCTACTCCAGGAGCGACTGTTCACGGACATTATGGAGAACCCCTTTCTGAAGGAGATACATTAGTTACATTTATATATGAAAAATCCCGATCTGGTGACATAACGCAAGGCCTTCCAAAAGTGGAACAAATCTTAGAAGTGCGTTCGATTGGTTCAATATCGATGAACCTCGAAAGGAGAGTTGAAGGTTGGAACGAGCGTATACCAAGAATTCTCGGAATTCCTTGGGGATTCTTAATTGGAGCTGAGCTAACCATAGCCCAAAGTCGTATCTCTTTGGTTAATAAGATCCAAAAGGTTTATCGATCCCAGGGGGTACAGATCCATAATAGACATATAGAGATTATTGTACGGCAAGTAACATCAAAAGTGTTGGTTTCAGAAGATGGAATGTCTAATGTTTTTTTGCCTGGAGAATTAATCGGATTGTTGCGGGCGGAACGAGCAGGGCGTGCTTTAGACGAAGCGATCTGTTATCGGGCAATTTTATTGGGAATAACGAGGGCATCTCTGAATACTCAAAGTTTCATATCCGAAGCAAGTTTTCAAGAAACTGCTAGAGTTTTAGCAAAAGCTGCTCTACGGGGTCGTATTGATTGGTTGAAGGGTCTGAAAGAAAATGTTGTTCTGGGGGGGATTATCCCTGTCGGTACCGGATTCAAAAAATTAGTGCACCGTTCAAGGCAAGACAAAAACATTCATTTGGAAATAAAAAAAATTAAGTAAAAAAAAAAATGAACAGTTTTGGCTGTGTATCAACGGTCAATCCCGGTAGAAGGTTCCGTAGGAACAATTATTTATTTGTTAAAAAAAAGCGTGGGAAAAATGACAAGAAGATATTGGAACATCCATTTGGAAGAGATGATGGAGGCTGGAGTTCATTTTGGTCATGGTACTAAGAAATGGAATCCTAGAATGGCCCCTTACATTTCTGCAAAGCGTAAAGGTATTCATATTACAAATCTTACTAGAACTGCTCGTTTTTTATCAGAAGCTTGTGATTTAGTTTTTGATGCAGCAAGCCGAGGAAAAAACTTTTTAATCGTTGGTACAAAAAATAAAGCAGCGGATTTAGTAGCATCAGCTGCAATAAGGGCTCGATGTCATTATGTTAATAAAAAATGGCTCGGTGGTATGTCAACGAATTGGTCCACTACGGAAACGAGACTTCATAAGTTCAGAGACTTAAGAGCAGAACAAAAGATGGGGAAACTCAACCGTCTCCCTAAAAGAGATGCAGCAATGTTGAAGAGAAAATTATCTACTTTGCAAACATATCTGGGTGGGATCAAATATATGACTGGGTTGCCCGATATTGTAATCATCGTTGATCAGCAAGAAGAATATACGGCTCTTCGAGAATGTGTCATTTTGGGAATTCCGACAATTTGTTTAATCGATACAAATTGTGACCCAGATCTCGCAGATATTTCGATTCCAGCCAACGATGACGCTATAGCTTCAATCCGATTGATTCTTAACAAATTAGTATCCGCAATTTGTGAGGGTCGTTCTAGCTATATAAGAAGTCGTTGATTATGATTATGTTATGATTAAGAATAATAAGATTAGTTAATTATTTTGATTTCTTGGATCGGTTACTATTCTTGTCTTGAATTTTTAAAAAGAGATAAAATGGGATATTAATATTATCTTATGTGATTTCTTGGTATTCTAAATATATGATTAATGATGAAAGTAGATAAGTTGAGAAAGAGATGCTTGAATCAAAATAATTCTTTTTTTGAAGTTCGATTTCTGTCAGAGGACAATATGAATGTTATACCATGTTCCATTAAAACACTCAAAGGGTTATACGATATATCAGGTGTAGAAGTAGGCCAACATTTCTATTGGCAAATAGGAGGTTTACAAATTCATGCCCAAGTACTTATCACTTCTTGGGTCGTAATTGCTATCTTATTAGGTTCAGTCATCATAGCTGTTCGGAATCCACAAACCATTCCGACCGACGGTCAGAATTTCTTCGAATATGTCCTTGAATTTATTCGAGACTTGAGCGAAACTCAGATTGGAGAAGAATATGGTCCTTGGGTTCCCTTTATTGGAACCATGTTCCTATTTATTTTTGTTTCTAATTGGTCGGGGGCCCTTTTACCTTGGAAAATAATACAGTTACCTCATGGGGAGTTGGCCGCCCCAACGAATGATATAAATACTACTGTTGCTTTAGCTTTACCCACGTCAGTGGCATATTTTTATGCGGGTCTTACCAAAAAGGGATTGGGTTATTTCGGAAAATACATTCAACCAACTCCAATACTTTTACCAATTAACATCCTAGAAGATTTCACAAAACCTTTATCTCTTAGTTTTCGACTTTTCGGGAATATATTGGCTGATGAATTAGTAGTTGTTGTTCTTGTTTCTTTAGTACCTTCAGTAGTTCCTATACCTGTCATGTTTCTTGGATTATTTACAAGCGGTATTCAAGCTCTTATTTTTGCAACTTTAGCCGCGGCTTATATAGGGGAATCCATGGAGGGTCATCATTGATTAGTTTTCGAAATAGTCTTCTTTTTTTTAAGCTTATCCCAATTTAGGCAATGCATGGTTCAGGAAAATCTATTTGGTTCTTGGTTGGGGAACATAATAGATAGAAATACATATGTATATACGACTAGAGTTGTAGGAGGAAAGATAGACGATATTACGAAATGGTGGATGGGTTAGGGGTCACACTAGATATATGTAATGTCTATAAGTCCAGCCACAGCCCCTGTATGTATATCTTTCGAAGAATTATTCTAGAATCCGATTCAATATAAAATGCGTGCGGTTTACGTTATGAAAGAAACAAATGTATATGTGATATTAGATATATACTAGTTATATAGGGGTTACCCCTATCTATATTATTTATTATTTTTTTTATTATTTTTATTCGAAGTTTTACTTACTTCGACTCGATATATTTTAGTGATCAAATAAGTAATAATTCATTGGTTGATTGTATCATTAACCATTTTTTTTTTTGGTGCGAGGAACCTATCATCATGAATCCACTGATTTCTGCCGCTTCCGTTATTGCTGCTGGATTGGCCGTAGGGCTTGCTTCTATTGGACCTGGAGTTGGTCAAGGTACTGCTGCAGGCCAAGCCGTAGAAGGTATCGCGAGACAACCAGAAGCAGAAGGAAAAATACGAGGTACTTTATTGCTTAGTCTAGCTTTTATGGAAGCTTTAACAATTTATGGACTGGTCGTGGCATTAGCACTTTTATTTGCAAATCCTTTTGTTTAATTTCATCCTAGAATCTAGAATGAAAATGTAAAAAAGTGCGTTACGTACTTTTTTCTTATTTTATATTAATTCGTTGCCGTTTGCTTCTGTGAATTATATCAATACTTTACTCCTACAATTATGTATTTGTTGCGACAATACCCCGGGAAGGACTGATTTGAGGATGATGAATTAGTGGATTCGCTCGCTTTTTTCCTTCCCGTCCTTCGTTTAGTACGATGGAATTTTTACTTTTCTTTTAGGAAGTGTTTGAACAGAGGAGCTATTTTGCAATTGATACGAGACCTAGGACCTAACTTAATAAGTATCTTATCGGAAACTTCAAAAAAATTTTCTTATTTTTTTTTTGAATTTTCAAATTCAATAAATAGATTTAATCTACTCCCATAAAAAAATGGGAAATTAAGAAAAAGAAATCGATCAAAAAAAAGGGCGAGCCAAGTGATACAAAAAGAACTCTGTTCTTTGTTAGTCCTATCTATAAGAGGAGAGCATATGAAAAATTTAACCGATTCTTTCGTTTCCTTAGGCCACTGGCCATCCGCCGGGAGTTTCGGGTTTAATACCGATATTTTAGCAACAAATCCAATAAATCTAAGTGTAGTGCTTGGTGTATTGATTTTTTTTGGAAAGGGAGTGTGTGCGAGTTGTATATTTCAAGAATAGGTTGGATCTAACCAGCTGCACTTTATTTATTATTTATTTATGTTATTTATATTATATATATTTTTTTCTATTTTATATAGTATATATATTTCCAGGATAAATAGGAAAAACAAAGTAGGAAAAGAAAGTGCACAATCTCGACGAATTCCTTCTGAATAAATTCATAAATCATATGTAAGAACCATAGCATTTCGTTATTCATTGGTAAGTCAACTTTGATTCTCTATCAACCAATAATGTGAGACCATTAACATGGTTAAAGCTAAACTGTTTGAAGTCCGGGCACAACATGGTACTCTTTCTACCACTACGTTAGTACCGAAATGGTAAAAAAAAAATAGTTGGTAATTTTTCTGATATAGAACACTCATATCGATAAAATGATTTGAACCATTTACTAGAATAAATAAAGGACACCTTGCCTTTTTTTATCCAATGCCGAATCGACGACCTATGTATAAAAAAGAGGAATTTTTGGATTTGAATAAAAAAAGGAAATAAAATGAAAATGTAAAATATATAAAAAATATATATAAATAGAAATTTTCAATTAAATAAAGAAACAACTTTGCTGACAATTATAGATTTTTTGTCTGGTCGGAAGAGTTCTCTTAATGTTCTGGTCTTGTATCAGTTTTGATATGTTTGAATACAAACAGAAATAGAGAGGATAGGCTCATTACATTAAAAAAAAGATATGGGGGAGAATGCCCATAAAATAAAAAATTGAGCGTGAGAGCCAAATGAATCGAAAGATTCATGTTTGGTTCGGGAAGAGATCATAGAAGTTGTGAAATTAATGGTTAATAGTAAATCTACTTTCATTAAATGATTTATTAGATAATCGAAAACAGAGGATTTTGAGTACTATTCGAAATTCGGAAGAATTACGTAGAGGAGCCATTGAGCAGCTCGAAAAAGCCCGGGCTCGTTTACGAAAAGTGGAAATGGAAGCAGATGAGTATCGAATGAATGGATACTCTGAAATAGAACGAGAGAAAGTCAATTTGATTAATGCTACTTCTTATAGTTTGGAACAATTAGAAAATTACAAAAATGAAACCCTTCATTTTGAACAACAAAGAGCGATTAATCAGGTCCGACAACAAGTTTTCCAACAAGCCTTACAGGGAGCTCTAGGAACTCTGAATAGTTGTTTGAATAGCGAGTTACATTTCCGTACCATCAGTGCTAATATTGGAATCCTCGGGGCCATAGAAGAAATA